CTTTAATAATGGGAAGGGTTGCCGTTGCCCTGTATATTTCGGATAGGGACCTTTTTTTCATAAAAAATAATAAAACAATCTTTCAGCAACTGAACGGGAAGTGGTTTAAGAAAGCACTTTAGAATCGGATGCGCTAGCCCAGCGAGAAAGGCCCTGACCCTGCCAACCAAGTAAAAAAAAAAAAGAAAGAAGAGAACGAAAGGGGAAGAGAACTTCGTATTTTGTCTGACGGAGTCATGCATGAATTATCTGCTACGATCTTTATATGTTTTGGCCACGTCCGTTTCCGCTCCGAAGAAGAAGGTTTGGATCTTTCAATCTTATGTCGTGAGGGATATGACCTATGTTAGGTCCATAAGATACCACAGCTTTTGGTGTTCTATGATTAACCTCCGAATAATGAGTAGGAAGTTCGATCCTTTTTATTTTTCTCTTAATAGTAAACTTCTGGGGGGATGCGGAGCAATAGGTCGAATTACTATATAAAGAAGAGTTGTCAACTATAGGACTTCTTATTCGAGTAGGAAGATTTCGGTTTTTCTCGTTCCTTCTATTCGATAAGAATAGGGATTTGAAATGATACAAATTCCTCTTCATTCTGTTGTGCTCAGCGAAAGAACTACCTAAGCATACTTTTTCGGATCCAAACTTCTTTGTTCTTTCTAAGTCTTCTTCTTGCATAGCAGAACGCAACTGGAAATTTGGTGATTTGCCTATTCTTTTTCCGATATAGCTCCTTATTTCTTCACCGCGGGTTCTCGCATCAGTTTCTTTAAAAGATATTATATCACCGTGGGATAGTTTAAAATGAGTAATGTTTACCATTCCATTATTCACACAAATCCTTCGATGACTTATCGGCTGCCTTGCTTGAGGAATAGTTTCACAAAAATGGAGACGAACCGGAATAACGTCCGATCTTGTTTCTGGATTGAGGAGAAAAGGGATATATGAAGTTCGTTTTGTTCCTCTGTGCATCTCTGTGATGGGTAAATTTCCATAAAAAAGGGACAACTTTCGTGTAGTTTGTAATTGGATGTAACTGTTAAGATTTTTTCTCGAATAAATCTTTCTCTTAATAGATCTCTTCTTGTTCCTCAATCTTCCGAGAATACGGCGTTGTATTATTGTAAGTTTTCTGTTCCAAACATTTCCTGAAAGTAGACGACAAGTTTTAAATCTTAATGCTGGCATTTCATATCTCGTTGAATCATTTTCCACACCGGGGCTATGGGAATCGAACCCAACAATTCTTCCACGACCCCTATTCTCGAACGAACGACCTCCTTTCACTTCACACCAATTCCATCTCGATGAATGGAAGAGAACTTCTTTTTCTACTTACCATAGCCAATAGTAAGTTTATAAAGCGTGAACGTGAGAAGGGAGAAGAAAACTCTTAGAACTCGAAAGCACCTTATGTAGACTCTAGGCTACGATCTTTCGTCTCTTATGATCTTTCTAGTTAGAGAGAAAGATCACTCCTAAAAGCAGCCTTATCTTATATACGATACCACCGCATTTTCATCGAAAAAAGATCTTATTAGCTTATGAACAAAGTCATTGATAGTCATATTAAATAACCCCTTAACTCTTCTCTTATCTAACGAAAAAGAGAAATCTCCTGTTAAAAAAAAGAAAGAACTGTTAACAGTTAAAACTCCGGATTATCACGTCATTCGTGTTGAAGGCGAAAGCTAGCAAGTAAGCTAGCCTATTAGCTATTCTAGCCTAGGATCGTTGTCGGGAAAGTTCAAACGACGTCCAAGCACCAAAAGGCGAGGTTCCGAGGACGTAACTAGAGTGAATGACCCACACAGCATCGATTGATTTCAGACATCATTCTACGGAATTTTCAGATCTTAAGATCAAGGGGCATAGCAATGAAATCTAAATTAGAAGAGAATGATAAAGAGAATAGTCATTAGATCCGCCATTAAAAAAAAACTCTCCTTACTGGAATATCTTTCCTATGAAGGTGGGAATGACTAGCCAAGGAAAGATGTCCAATTCCATGTCTTAAGCATAGTTACATTTACCAATCCTTAAATCCGGTAATAATAAAGAGACAAAGCGTCTAAGGGAGTTTGAACTGTTCTCCTATAAATCTTCTTTGCATGACATGAGATGAGACCCGGAATAGAGCCTTTTTAGGAAGGATCTTGGCAATGGGGAAAGAAGAGATAAAGAGAGAGATGTGGAAGCCCTTTCTCCTACATTGTCCTTATGTTCATAAAGCCCTTCCCCTTCCTCCTCCTGTTTAGAAAGATAGCAGCCATCCAGACTTATGCCGAGAATACGCTGCTAGAATAAGTTGTTTGAGAATAGGGTGTTCAAGCATCTCCTTCTCTCTAAGAAGAGCAATTAGTTAACTACCTGTCCTCTAAGAAGGAAGTAAGCCAACTACCTTATTTAAGGAGTGACTCACATGATTCCAAAGGTGAATCATATAAGCGTCAAAGAATATTTCTAATGCTCCCATGTCTGAATCCGTACTACTTTCTTTTAGTGTTAGGCCATTCTCTCTAGCTGCTGCAGTAGCAGGCACGTATCGAAGGGGAAGAGGAGTCAGCGTAAAGTTACGTAGCCTAACTGTTTGGTTATTCAATCATATCCGATTTGGTCCATTTTGCATAGACCTTTGTTGTTCACGTCTTTGCTACGAGCGTGGGATATGGCAAGGCTTGAGCATTGACCATGGCAAGTGAGGGTGAAGACGGCATGAATGACCACCTATTCGGGTTCACTTCTTCTCCTCATGCTTCTGATGGATCTTGAAAAGACGCATCCACCTCTTATAGGCGTCGGGTCCCTCATTCGGATTGAGATTCATCCAAGTCTACCGTAACGGCTGCTAATCCCTCCCTATTTAACTTTTACACCTTTCAAGGGCCTGTTTTTCCATCTATTTGAAATCCTGTCTTGTTCAAGCTATGGAAACTCAGTTTGAAGTATAGCGAATCCACAACTGCCGCAGAAAGAACAGGAGCGGAGCATCTAGACTCTCTTCCGCAACTTCCGAAAGAGAACCACATCAAGAACAAGAGCTGGTACCGAAAGACTGGCAGGAATTTTATATATATTTTCAACAACTCAAGGGCAGAACTTCATGATTTCTTCGGTGTTAGCGGTCTTGGGTCAAGGGCGGAGACCCTTACCTAGTGAAGGAAAAAGTGGAGTTAAAGTTGCTTGTTCCTTCGCGCTGGCCTAAAAAAATGGTTTTTATAAAGAAAATGGCCAACCCAATCCCAGTATTGGAATAAGCAAAGCAAAGAAATTTTTTTCCGCCCTGACCAAGTCGTCTTCAAAAATCTTCCAACAGTGATAATAAAAGAGAATCTATCAATTTAAAGGATAGGGGCGGCACAGCCCCCAACCAAGGGAGTGGTTACGTTCAGTATGTCCCCCCTTATTCCCGACATGCTATGGTGCCCGGGGGCTGTCTCGCGAAGATCTTCGATCCGAACCTTCGCATCTACTCTCTCTTAGAGTATGAACCACGCCTTCGCTATCGCCCCTCGCTACTGCTCAATCTCGCTATCGCATTGATTCTTGCCGGCCCTTCCAGATTCCAATTCCTTATTAAGATCGATATCTTGTTCCATTAGACCCAGTTTGGTCCGATCAGTTCCATAATCTAGCTTGCCCGGACCTGGCTTTCAGTGTTTGGTCGGGCCGGCCGTAATGAATGATCGTTGTTCGGGAACAAAACAATAAGACTTTAGGTTTCGCTATCGCTCTTCGATCCTTCGCTATCGCAAGAATATAGCGATCGAAGAGCGATGGCTCGGCTGCATCGCGTATTACACCGTATTGCCCGAAGGGGGCATGCTGCAAGAGCGTAGGTGAGTGATAAGCTTAGGAGGCGTGCCCGAAGGGCTGCGGCAGCAGTGTGGTTACAGATGCCGTCGCTAGATTTAGATCTGCAGGCTGGTGGGTACTTTGACTGCCTTGTATCAGGTGAAGAGAAGCCACCGGAGGCTAAAGGCTAGGCTTAGTAGGGCTCGAACCTACAATATCACCGTTATGAGCGGTACGTTTCAACCAATTAAACTATAAGCCCCTACGGCCACCTTGTTACGACTTCACACCAGTCTTTGAAGTCATATTATGAACCCCAACTTCCAAAGGCATTTTCGGGGACTAGCCTCCTTCCTTCGATCGGAATACGAATGAGATCAAAAAGGCCATCATTGGGGCAAACGATGCAATAGCTTCGGTTAGAGCAAAGCCCAAAATGGCGTAACCAAATAATTGTTTAGCCAATGATGGATTTCGCGCCACAGAATGAATCGAGGAACTAAGGACGTTTCCAATACCGACAGCAGCTCCCGCTGAAGCAATTGTAGCAGCTCCGGCACCCATTGATTTCGCACCTTCTAACAATGTTAGAAGGTGCAAAATCAATGGGTGCAGGAGCTGCTACAATTGCTTCAGCGGGAGCTGCTATCGGTATTGGAAACGTCCTTAGTTCCTCGATTCATTCCGTGGCGCGAAATCCATCATTGGCAAAACAATTATTTGGTTATGCCATTTTGGGCTTTGCTCTAACCGAAGCTATTGCATCGTTTGCCCCAATGATGGCCTTTTTGATCTCATTCGTATTCCAAGTCCGTTAGTGTCCTTTCCCCCTTCTTCCTTTCTATTGTCTTCTCGATTCCTCGTCGATTCTTCCCCTCGTTCCTTTCTATTGGGCCGGTACACTTCACACCAGGCCAATCTCGATGAAAGTCAAAGCCTCCTTCGGACCCTGACGTGAACGGACGCTTTCTCATTGCCTTATTTGGGCTCCAGTCAGGCTAGGAAAAAGCCTCGAATCAAAACCTTTCACGGCTAAGCAAGAAAACTCCTGCGCAGGAGTTTTCTTGCTCTAAGCTTGTTCTTTCGCGACCAAGAGGCGTTGCGCTTAGACTATTCGTTGCTTTCGCGTCAGCCCTTGCTTGTTCTATAGTAAGGGGCCCTTTCTTGCTCGTTAGCGCTGTTTTTTGATTGCAGTTAGGTCTTTCTCAAAGTAAACTTTCTCGCTTGTTAGTCAAGCTTTGAAGTCCCTACTTTATGGGATATTTGAAGAAGCGCAGGTTGGGAACCCTATACCTATACAAGGGGCTGGTCTCGATCTCGCTTGGTGGTACCCCTCTCGATGATTGTTGACTCAACATTGATTTCGTGCTTGAGTTGGAGGGCTCTCCCTCCATCCATCGAGTCAAAAAATTCGCTATCGGCAATTTTTCCGCCGCCTATCTCATGCCATGCTTCTTCTTTTTCCGAATCGGTTCCTAGTGTCAGTCAATCAAGATTCGCCATCAAGAGAGGGAAGAGCCTTTACTTTAGGTTAGGCCGGTCTCATCATTCACGCAATTCTCCCCTCCATCGATTGATCACGCGAGTACGCATCCAGTCAGCGCATAGCGAATGAAAAAAGCGTTCATCTTTGATTCTCTTCCTCAATCAAAATGTCTATCAATTGATCCCTATTCATTCGGTCAAAGTATCCACGGCCCTCTACTAAGAGATGCACCATGTTGATAGGAATCGGCAAAGACCTTCTTGTACACGTCCTCGAGGGCAGCATTCATGGCAATCATCACTACTTTCTCCCGAGGGCATGGTATGGCTTTGTTCTTGGTCTTGTTTAATAGATGTCGAGTGCCGCCTTTCCCCGTCCGATAATCTCCATCTGCTTTAAGTGGGCGCGAGCTAGAATCCTTATGTCAGCTTGGTTGTTCAATGTCTCTTTACCCTTAGCATCTTTATCTTTTTGAAAGTCCAGACCCATTCTTCTGGATCTGCATTAGTCCTATTTCAGGTGCAAAGCCTCTTCAATAAAGACCTCTTTCTTTTCTTTCTCATTTCTCATTTTTTTGATTGAAAGAGAATAAGCGCTATCCATTGAGTAAAGGGAGGGTTTGCTACAGTGATTCGGGCGGTTGGTGGCCCCGTCGAGCGGGTCCTTGCCGCTGCATGAGTGGTAGCTCACGCTCAAAACTCCTCCGACACGAGTCCTAGTCGTTGCGCTGCGGTCCGTTTCCCGGCTTCGCTTGCGCGATTTGCACTTCTGATTGGTTCCATCCATGAACTAGAAACTTATCCACCCTCTCTCTGCTAAGAGCAGCTTTCTTCTCTTACGATATTTTTTCTCGACTTCACATCAACAGGAAAGAGACGACGAGCCTATTCTATGAGTACCTTGGGAGGGGGGATGAGGTGGACATAGCTTCCTTTCCCGGATACAACCCACATAGTGATGATAAAGCTGTTCCTTTTGTTCCCGAAAAAACCTTTTCTTGTCTTGACAACGAGTAAACTCACCTTGAATTTCAAGCTTTCATTCATCAAGCTTACCAGCACCCGCGGATGTCCTATTTCGTATTCATTCGACCTAAGGCAAAAGAAAGAGAAGTCATACAAAGAAAGGTTCTTTCATGCAATGCATAACGGGCGGGCCTCCTATGGATTCCTCCAACTAAATCTTTCTTACTTCAAGACTCTAGTAAGGACTTTAAAATAAAAATAGTAACCTTCCTCACCTCAAGCTGTAAACTCTTCTCTGTCCTCCGAAGGATCAGATTACCTGATTTCCGTAACTAAATAGAGGTTGCTAGGTCCTTCGCCTTCTCAACTCATAAGGCCCTCTTGCCTTATGAGAGGAATGAACTTCTGGACTGGAATAATGCACAACAATCTCAAGATCGAGGATTCTCAAGGACGGGATTTCTTCACACAAATAGAAAGAAAAAAGGTAGGTTTTAAACTAAATCTCAGGTCGTTGTGCTCATCCTGATCTAAGGACGGCCCCGTAGTAACACTAAATAGAACTCAGTATTCCGGACTGCCTTTGCTATACTTCCTTTTAGGCGGCTTGGTAAGAAAAAAAGAAAATGATTATAACTTTACTTTCTGCCCTTCTTCAAAAAGGAATTCTTTAAGAGCTAAATCAATTCATTAGAGCTCCCCGGTTGACTATGACTTCTTTGCCGCTTATGATTTCGTAATGCTCCTGCCTTACTAGACTTTCTTACTTCCGGATCCAACTGATGGGAATGAAACTGCAACTTCCAGGCCTACCTTATCAGATGAAATGCACCAAAATATACTATAAAGTACTTGCTTTTGCGCTAAGATCTAATATAGGACTAAATAGGATGCTCTTGCTGCTCTTTCTTCCTCTCTTCTTACCCTCTCTTCGGGGGAGTTATCTTGTCCTGCTCGGTTTCCAGTGCTTCCTTAAGCTGATAGTAAGCTAAGCGTTGGAACTTAATCGAGGATAGGAACCTTAACTATAACCCAAGGAGATGTTTCTTGAACTTGGGACTTTGCTAACTAGAAATGAACCTTCACGAGTTCACCTAGCCTATCTTACTCCCCCTATGCAAAATAGCTGTTCGTCCAGCCGTCTTCTAGCTTCCAAGAGGATTCCTTATATGAAGGAAGAAAGTTTCAGGAGTGATCCTGCACACTCCAACCATTCAGGTCTACGGCCATCGAGAGTTTGACCCCACGTTGATTTGCTTTGTCTTGCTTACCGGCTCGGAATTGAACTCCAAAAAAGGGACTGACTCAGGCCTAACTGGAAAGGTACGTAGTCACTCGAGTGAAGCGAAAAGGGAAGAAACCAGGGTAATAGAATGAGCGGGGTTCGAAAGATCTCGATTGCTAAGTCGAGGATCGGAACTAGCTCGACCGAAAGGGAGAGGTTCTCAAGATCTCGGCTCGTTTTAATGAGCGAAAGCTGACTCGAGCGTGCGGGAAAGGTTTGGTTTGTTAGATCTCGACTTCAGTGGCGCGTTCCGCCACAACGGAGTTACTCTTTCTTATAAGGAGAGGGAATCAATAGAGATTATCGACTGAAAGGGAGAGGTACGAAGTGGCTTAGTTGAACATAGTGAAACGAATACGTAGTTCCTACGAGGGAAGAAAAGATTCACCAGCTCTATCGATTATCAAATCCATGTACCTTTGTGAAAGACATCGCATATGATTGTTCTAGAATGGCTATTCCTCACAATTGCTCCTTGTGATGCAGCGGAACCATGGCAATTAGGATCTCAAGACGCAGCAACACCTATGATGCAAGGAATCATAGACTTACATCACGATATCTTTTTCTTCCTCATTCTGATTTTGGTTTTCGTATCATGGATCTTGGTTCGCGCTTTATGGCATTTCCACTATAAAAAAAATCCAATCCCGCAAAGGATTGTTCATGGAACTACTATCGAGATTCTTCGGACCATATTTCCTAGTATCATCCCGATGTTCATTGCTATACCATCATTTGCTCTGTTATACTCAATGGACGAGGTAGTAGTAGATCCAGCCATTACTATCAAAGCTATTGGACATCAATGGTATCGGAGTGCGCCTCTTCACGAGGGTGATTTAAGTGCAACGAAATGCCTTAAAGTTTCATATGGTTCGCGAAGCATCTGGCTTACCGGTAATCTCCCATTCCCGCCGTCGAGAGACTTTCATAACTATAGCATGCCAGAAACGGGGAGTTGAGGTGGTTAGACCTATACCCCGAAATGCTCCCAGCATAGGAGCCTATGGTTCCATTCTTGTTGTTGCTGGAGGTACACATCCCTCTTCTCGGTGTGGAACGATATACGAGAAATAGATGCTCAGCCTGCAATGTCCGATAACGGCGCTGAAGTAGTGAATCTATCGGCACCATAGCAGTGGTATACAACTTTGGACCTAACGGCCGGCCTAGTAACCTTTCGGAATGGGGGATCCCCGTTGGCAACAACCACGGTAGTAGTTGCGGAACTACTGGGCTGGGAGAGGACAACCTCTTGTTCCTGCCCCTCTTTCTTCGCTTCGGGGACGGAGGTCCTACGGTAGGTAACAGCAGGCACAAGCAAGTTGACCGAAGGGGACCAGCGCTTCTACTCCTCCACCGAGGAGCCGTTCGCAGCGAGAAGCAAGGGCTGTCGTGAACGGTGGGAGGTCACAGAGAATTTACCTATTCATAGAGTGATCCTATGATCGATACAGGATATAGACTATCTCTTTCTTTATTCTATTTCTGAAAAAAAAAAGAAGGGTGCCTCAACTTCTCAGCTAGAGTTGGGGGTGGGACCTGTTGGCATAATGCACGCTGGAACGTGGGAATTCGAGGTCTCATGAACTACTACTAAAAACCTACTTGGTTTTTGTTTTGTTTGTGGACAAACGATATCCGGTCAGGCCTATGGATGGATCCTTTTAGATCTACGGGCCGGCCGTTTACATGAGCATAGAGAATCTATACTCGAGCGCTCCACTGGGCCCCTGACAGGATAGGTGAGGAATAACTCTGGATCTGATTTCTTGGGGCTACAACTTCGCCGAGCCGACTAGCATCCCTTTCCACTGTGAATTTATCGAACAAAGAAGACGAGACTATAGGATCGAATTCGCTCTTCAAGAAACTGCTCGTCCCATACCTTCTGCCTGTCTCATATGTGTGGAACCAGGTCTTTTTCGGTTCTAGCCTCCCCCTCGAATACATAGGGTAGGTAGGGCTGGGTGAGAAACGGTTCCCTCTTGCCAATAAACTTTCCCCGGCCTTCTATTACCCTTACTCATAAAAGGTCTTACGGTCGGGAGAACTACCTAACTAAAGAAAAAAAGTGTTCTTTCTAAGAGTAGGCGTGGAGAGCTTTTTGCGGGGAAACTTGCAAGTACAGTTTGGGGGGAGGCGGGCGTCGACCCAACCTTATGAGTATTCGGACTATAACAGTTCCGATGAACAGTCTCTCACTTTTGACAGTTATACGATTCCAGAAGATGATCCAGAATTGGGTCAATCACGTTTATTAGAAGTGGACAATAGAGTGGTTGTACCAGCCAAAACTCATTTACGTATTATTGTAACATCTGCTGATGTACCTCATAGTTGGGCTGTACCTTCCTTAGGTGTAAAATGTGATGCTGTACCTGGTCGTTTAAATCAGACCTCTATTTCGGTACAACGAGAAGGAGTTTACTATGGTCAGTGCAGTGAGATTTGTGGAACGAATCATGCCTTTATGCCTATCGTCGTAGAAGCTGTTTCTAGGAAAGATTATGGTTCTCGGGTATTCAATCAATTAATCCCACAAACCGGGGAAGCTTAAATAGTCTGGGAAACCTACGAAATTCCTTGGCGTCTAGCACTACGATTCTCTATACCGAGAATCTATATCGTTTTCATTTTTTTATACTTGATGAGTTCATGCATTCTTACTAAAAATCTAGCTTTGTGTATGGACTCAGGGGGCCCCCTGGAGATACCTACGTCCAGTGTTGTGCCTCAAGATGAACTTTGGAATGAGCTTGAGCGTAAAAGCCGCCAAATTCTTAGAGCCCACGAGGCTATCGGTGAACACATACGGGAATTGAGGAGCCAGGAGGGGATGCGTCTCCCTGGTGGATTCCAGACTGAGCGCTTAGTAGAGATGTTGGAAGAAAAGTATGGTGGTGAGCAGATGATCGCCATTGAACGGGATATGCGGCAAAGGGGAATTAACAGTCGCTTTTATACGGAAACGAAAACCTTTTTTGATTATTTTAGGCGTGAGGGTGTTACGGAAGCACTACTACGAAAGGAGTGGCAGGGAAAGGGAAACGAATAAGACCTTATTTAGCTGTTGCGCGAGTACTGTATCACGAGCGCACTACCGAGTACCACGAGTACACTAACAAGAGAGGAACTACGAGCAGAAATCAGTAGTCACTCTTCTTTTTAAAGAAAGATATTGCGTGATTGATAGATAGTAAAGTAAGTATCTTGCCGAGAATGGTATGTAAAAAGGGGGATTCATGAGCAGAAGGGGGAGGAGTAGGAGGAGCCTGTTTGAAGATCGAGGAAAAAATAGTAAAATTATGCCAGTCGGAAGAAGTCTTCTACAGAAGAAAAGCCTGTTACGAGTAAGTGGAGAGGAAAGATCTCCAGAGATTCTTATCTCATTCCATTCCAGTGGCTCAACCAGTAACCAATGGCGAAAACTCAAAAATCCATGGTTTCCCGGTAGAACTATATTTCGCCCAAGTAGTTTCTTAACCGGAAAAAAGAAGCGGTTTTTCGCACAGCTTGCTCATAGTGCAGGTCCCACTTGTATATCGTATTTTTTCGAAGAAGCATCGGACAGGTTGGAGTTCTTACCTTCTTGGGACTCCATGTCCCAAGATCTGCTTTTATTATATGGTCAATACCGATCTACTTTAGTAGATCATATGGATGTAGAAAAAGCTTCTAATTTTTCTGAATTAGAAACATATTTTTTCCATTTCTATTTACCCAGTTCATATCTTTGTTTCGTGTGTTCCTGGGGGGGATTCGATCTCTTCAATTTCGGAATACCACCTAAATAACTGTGGCCAGAGAGTAAAATAGGTCGGGAGGAAAGAGTCTGGGTCGGACGACATACATCTTGGTGGGTCCCACCACCACTAGACTAGAAGAAATATATAAAATATTTATTCTCTTTAATAAGATATAAAGTGCGTTTTTCATTTAAAAAAAAAGTACACCACCCTAAAGGTTCACCTTTAGAGTAAAACAAGCAACAACGGCAATGGAGTACGGCAAACAGTACCGCTTCTTTATTTCTCTTTTTTTTTCGTCGAGGAGGGCTGTCAAGTCTCTTGCTTCTTTCGTAGCTAATGTTCCCCGGCCATCTAGCATGCAATTCCTTCTCTCATTCTAAGCAGTCGAAGTGGTATCAGTCTTCCTCCCATTCTTCGCAGTGAGGTGCAATACCCTATTCTATTATTATGTCTTCGGTCCGTCAGTCAGCAACACCAAGGCAAGATCGATTCAAGTACAAGCCGAAGCCCAATTGCAGCTACGCCTTTTCAGAAATACTCCAAGAAATTCTATAGTCTTCCTCCAACGGATTCAACGGCATCGGAGTCGTTGGCAGCAACAAGAGCTAAGACCGCATTGGCTTGGCTTCCATGTCCTTCTTTTTCTTCCTTGTTCGCAGCTACCTATGAGTGAACGGTCGATTCAACTATAGTTCTGGCATCCTTAACATCGAATATTCACGAGCAAAGAGTTTTATTTTCTTTATGCCCGGTTTTCAGTAACTGATGTCAGTGTATGGATGGAGGAATAGGGGTATTCCAGATTTTAGATAAATTTACTAGTTCTTGCCTTCGCGCTACAGAAGCTCAGGCATTCTTTCTTAGAACAGAAGGTAAAACTCATGACGAAGTCTGAAACCCTACTTCTCTGTTGACTACAGAAGCAGTGCTTGGAAGTCAGGCTCGAGGGCTCGATACCCTATATGTGCTTACCGAAGGAGATGAGCTTGATTCTCATACAAACGTGCAAACAATCAAGAATAACATAAACAGAAGAACATCATCAGACTAATAAAGGCGCAGCAGAGTACTCTCTTTGATGGTCTCGCTTCTTCATATCCTCTTTCCATAGAAAGTCTCATCCATAGGAAAGCATGCATTTCAAAGAAAATAGAAAAAAAAATAACTTCTTATTAAGAAAGAAGAAGACGATTATAACTATCTACTTACCGGTTCCCGTATAAATCCGCCTTGCTTCAAGATCAAGAGTCAAAAACTATTATCATGAAAAAAAAGAATAGATTTTTCGAAAAAAAGAAGATTGCTTCGACTTCAAACATGACGTGTAATGTCATGCTTAACACAGAAGAATCCAATGTGAGAAAAAGTGAACGAAGGACCAAGGAGGATTCATGAGCAGAAGGGGGAGGAGTAGGAGCGTAAGCCACTCGACAGGAGAGGAGCGAAGACAGACAGAATCAAAAAATTAGTTCATGCCACGACGATCTATATGGAAGGGAAGTTTTGTTGATGCATTCCTCTTGAGAATGAAAAAGAAGAGAGATCTTCTTTTGAACAGGAAAATTTGGTCACGTAGATCTTCAATTTCGCCGGAATTCGTTGATTGCTCCGTACGAATTTACAATGGAAAAACTCCTGTTCGTTGTAAGATTACTGAAGGAAAGGTTGGTCATAAATTTGGAGAGATTGCTTTTACACGAAAACGAAGACCTTCGAGAACAAATATTGGACGGGGAAGAAAAAGGGGGAAAAAGTGAAGTCTAAGCGCATATGGCAAGCAAAGGAAATCCGATTTCGGTAAGACTGCAAGAAGGCAAGGGTGGAAGCCTTAGCGTCTTTCCCATGGGACAAAGGAAGCCACGAAACCAGATTAATCATTTTAAATTCTATCTGAGCTGACAGCATCAGTCCTCCTCTTTAAAGCAGCGGATTTTGTATTCTTACTTCGCGTCGCTACTAATCAAACTGATTGAGCGCTAGCTGTATTAGCGTTAGCGGCTTCCAAAGTAAGACCGTCCACACCTGCTGCTCCTGCTATAGGCTGCTGATGCGGAACGGAAAACTCACAAATAGTGAAGCCCTTGCTTCTTTGTTGAAGTGGACGAAGTGTTTCATTGGCCTTGGGTTTCCCAATCATGGTATTGGTATTGGCACCGGCAACAGAGGGAAGACTTTGGCTTGTAAGAAGGAGAAAGGTTTGAGGCAAGGGTGGAAAGAGGCGCTCGGACGGCCATACATATCATATTACGCTCGCTCGGTCTAGCCAGAAGCTAAAGCCGAATCCGCAGAAGCCTCTGTCCCCGCTAAAGCCGAAGACGAAGAAGAGAGTTTAAGATAAATCCGAAATGAAGTATACGAGCTCCACCGTAAAAGAAAGTGGAGTCGCCTCCTTTGAGTACCTAGAGACCGACGGGTACGTGAAGGGTTCCGCCCTCGCTTCTCTTGTGGAGTTTCCTCGGGAGGGGATCAATCCTAAGCCGTGTTCATCACCTGAAAGAGAAAGTGTTTACGAAGGCATGCTTTAGAGATTTTATTCTTCTCAAGGGATCTTGTCATTTCCAATGGCATTGCTTGCTCGCTCCGTTGCTCGTGGGAATTCCACGCCCTAGCCTAGCTGGGGGAGAATTCTTCTTTTTAACTTTAATCTGTTGGAATGAGAGTCTTTCGTTTTCTTGGTAGCCCCAAGGAAGCCAGATTTAGAATATCTCCTGGGCCACTCTTAATAGAGAGATTAGGGACCGACTGGCCAGCCCTTCCGAAGCCAATGACAAGCCCTTGAACCAACCCGCGCCGGACCCCTCACTAGAAAGCAAACAGCAAGGGCAGAGCCCCCTGCCGCTACAGACCAAGCAAGGGCTTCTTTTTAAGATCTATCATTTGAGACTGAGACTTTGACTTTTCCCTTATACATATAGAGAATAAATATATACTTATTCGTTGCTCTTTATGTATAGATAGGGAAATATGAAATGCCTTTCTGGTATCTATATCTATTCCCCGAACCCGTCTTTCAACAGATACAAACTAAGCCAAGGAAACCGAACCAGCTCCCTTATAGCAGAAGCAGGGGGCACCAATCCAGGGGAAGAGGAGAATCTCACTTTAAGAGTATGAGTCCCCTTTCCCGCATTACTATCCTTTGGGAAGAATGAGTAAACTTTTAAAGTTTCTGTTCTTGATCTGTTAGCCGGAATAGCCGGCCGGGAGCTCTGTTCTCAGTTTGCCGTTCAGCGTCTATGAATCGAAGATTTCCAATCTCTCCCTGGACTTTACATCCGCTTCCAGATTAGTTACTTGGTTTTGAGCCTAGACCATCCGAAAAAGCTGCTTGATCCGCAGACGCTGTTAGACGTGGATCTGCTCCTGACTAAAGACTACTATCCAACAGGGAATATCTAACAGGCCTGTTTCAAGAGGTGAGTCCGATGGGAAGGCGTAATAGAAATCCGCCCTTGCGTGGGGAGTTCTTTCTAAGGCTGTATCCGTTCCCTTGGTCAAACAAGCAAGTTCAAAAGCCTTATATATAGGAGCTGCTTTTGTAGCTGCTTCTTGTTTCCGTGTCCGATTAGAGGAATCTAATTTGCCTATTTGAGGGTGGGCGGTTCTTATGTATGATTTTCTTTTGGATTAGCTGAACACAAAGAATCACTCTATTTGGTCTGATGCGTCCACCTCTTGTCTTGAAAGCCGAACCTAACGAACTAGAATCGGATTACCTGTTCAAGGGTGTCACGTGCTTATGTAGGATTTTCCTTGTTCCGAAAGGTCAGCAAGGTCCGTATCTTTCTTTAGTAGGGGGGGTTCCAAACCTCGCGTAAGTAATAGAGTACAGGGCTAGCCCGAGGCGAACTTAGATTCTTCCTGGGTCGATGCTTTATTTAATAACCAATAAGTCTAAATTTTACCTTATAGCGGAAGGGTAGCTGCTTTATTTAATAAAAAGTTAATGGGGACGGAGTTGGATATATATGCCTACGTGGAAAGGAATTCCCTTACTTACTATAAAGCTTAGATTGAATAAGGGGAGCTCAGGCACTTTCACATTTTCTTTTTTGATAACAGCTTAATGTTACCGCGCAGGAGGTTTCAACCACCCACTTTTATTAGCTTCCGAGCAGGGAAGCCGCTGAACGTTAAAGGGGGCCTCAGCCGATTTAAGATTTCTCACCTTAAACTAAGAATTTAAATTTCAAATCCCTTACCTCAACCTCAACAACGAAGAAAGACCAGACCCCTATTACTATAAAACTTCGAATTTGTATCTTCCCTTTCAAGCTGCTCCAAAAGCCACGGACCCAAGTTAACCTACCCAAGCGGGGGCGGTATGGTATAAATACCTCCGGTGGTAAGTTTCATGATAAATTTTATCTTTTATTTAAGACCATATATATCAAGTTACCTTTTATTACTAATTTTGAATTTATATATTATAAGCCTTCCAAGACCTTCCATGGCAAGCCCTGTTCACAAGACAGGCAAAACCCCGCGAGGCACTCGAGGTCTTTATTTATAGCTAACACAAATATACTATGCTAAGCTCTATGGGTTCACTATAAAAATAGAGCTCATTGGGCTCCGGAGAACCTTTGCTTTGCTATCAGAGCAGGAAATGTTCAGTGTGGACAGGTCCCCAGCTGCTGCTTTTTTCGGCTTAAGCTGAGGGCGGTTTAACCAACCAATTCCAAACCTGCTTTCGTGGATGCGTAGGTCGAAAGGGCTGAGACTTCAGGATCGACCATAACTGAAGGACCCTCCGGTTCGACATTCTATCTCTCTGGTTGCTCTGGAAATCTATCTACGGGAGCCTGCTGCTTCCGGATCAAGTTCGGGTATTCTGGTCCATCGTGATACCTCTGTTCCTAAGTGAAATTCTACCGACCTTTACTGGGTCTTTCGAGGTCAATGTCTTATCCTTACGAACCCCCACCCCTTCTATCAGCAGAAGTCACAGCAGCAATTTGGTGTCCGTCATGGAAGTATCCTTCACTACTTGGACAGCTGAATGCTTAGTGGGATCCAGCTTATTTGAGATAGGAGCAGGCACCAATGGATCACTTGCATATCGGGTTGTTGAATGGAATCAATGCCACTCTCTCCCACTTGGCACACTTCCATAATGGACAATCTGCATGGGGACGACTCTCTGCTGGACTTAGGATTTTGACTACTACTCCCCACATGATCCTTGGTCAATACTCGTGGGGAATTTGGCTTGTCCCGATTAGCATTTTTGGGTTCGCCTGTACATCAACCCTGTCAGTAGCATCGCCGACATCATTGATAATAATACCTGGTTGACGTCTAACAGCAGTTACAGGCCCAGTGTTCTGCCTAGGGCCAGTACGACGAGGCCTTCGGCCAACATCCAAGGGCCGTAGGGTGAGGTTGCAGAGCGCGCTAGGCGTGCATTGAGTTCAATTCCTTGCTTGTTGCGTAGCTGAATGGGACTGGTGTAGTGCGGGCTTGAGCTTCGGTTCGCTCGTACGTTTCATAGGGCTATGTCTGCCAGAGGATCCCTGTTCTTGCTAAGCTTAACCGATGACTACTTTGAGAATGCTCATCTCTCTAGCAACAAGTAAGTCCTGGCGTCTATGGCAGATGGACGTAAAAAATTCCTTTCTCTATGGTCTCTCTCTACACCGTTCCCCTGCCTTCAGTCTTCAAGAAAGGAAAAGCCCAGACCCCCTACGGGGATTACTTTCATATGCCCTAATTGGAAGCTAAACTCAAGATCTACCTCCTAGTTACAGAGATTTGGTAGATCCACAGAGCCTCTCTTGACCAGCAGTGAATGAGAAAGCGGGAATGGCAATCAGGAGTGAAAAAGGTCCAAGGCTTCTTGATAAGAAATGAAAATGCCTTTTAGAGTTAGGAAGCTAATATAAAGAGAAATACGGATTAGAGCAGAAGGGAGTGATAACTTACTCATTCTTAGAATACCTCTCGTAAAGTGCGCTCTAAGCTGGAGTTAAATGAGCTTAGATTGGAGGTGAGAGCCGAAGTGCTTCAAATTAAAATAAAGAGCATTCCTTAACTCCCAATCTAGTGCACTTTCTTGGACTGTCTTATCCTAAAGACCTAGGACCGCAAGAAGGAAGCGGGCGGAGACCCGTGCGTGCAGCAGGTGTAGAGTCAGGCGAACTAGTCCTGCGAATATGCGCAGATGTTATTTATGAATGGAGACGGCCACAATTGCTTTAGCGGGGACTGAAATCGTGACTATGTGTTCATGGTTTCGAAACGAAAACAACCATCTACACGAGACGCTATTTGTCTACTTATTGCATTAGTCACGTCTATTTTGAAGTGTTATTTACCTCGTTCGATGTGAAGCCCTGGAACACCTGTATGAAGCATCTCCTCTCGGGATTCACCGGACTTCGTAGCTTGAAACAACCAGTCCTTTTCCTTTTTCCTATGTGGACACCCAGAGTCTTATGCTGAGGCAGCACCAACAAATCAATCCATCGAAGTTCCTATTGACATACATAAATGAAAATAGGGATGCCGTTGCTGATTCGGATCATCTCAATCAATTGATTGGGAAGAGATTACTTTTTGAATGCTAAAATTTGATTATCTTCTTTCCTCGGTATTTACCGCTGTGCCCCTGTGCTATCAAGAAGAAGGAATACCCGGCAAAGTACCATCTACTCATAGCGGGTTATTTCACTCCTAAATTCAGGCAGTGAACTTGGTTTGCGCAAGAATAGGTTGAGAGCTTTAAGCTAAGATCGACACGGGAACAGAACTGAAAGCAAGTAGACAGATAGGTTGTTTTCGACGAATCCCCTGCTTGAGAATCAGCTGTTCGCCTTAGAAGAAGCCCGGCTCCCGTTCTTTCTATACTAAAAAAAGAGTCTTTACAAAGGCGATAAGACTAAGACGACGCGGAACAGAATTAGGCCCTTAGCCCCGGTCCATGGGGAAGGTCTAAAGGCTAACATCTCATGCGCGGCCAAGTCTACTACCTTAGAGCCATAGAAGCCTTTGCTTAACCATGGCTACCGACGAGGGCTTTCGGCGACCAGGTGAGCAGCTCCTCTATAATATAAAAGGCTATGCTATAAAGCGCTCAACTATACTCAGCTATAGATCTTTAGTTATAAGGGCTCACAACACTTGCTTTGTTGATTGAACAGTGGAGATTCTCATACTTGTTAGCTGACTTCTTGCTTCCTTCGTACATTAGCTGCACTAGACTGTTGAGCTATAGAGTTTAGACTGACTGACTCCATGGCACTAGTTAATAGCTATCATAGATCGTTCCGGCCAGTGATCATTTGGAAGATCACTGTCCTCCACTTGCCTAACTACAAGAGATTATAAATCGTATCTCACCTCGTTCGTCCTCACTCATGTAACTTGCCTAGCAGTTGTAAGAGCAGCAACAACAGCCAGGAAAGTCTAGCAACACTTGCTTAGAGGTCTAGCAGCACTGACCGGAAGTCCGGTCAAGACTTCTCTTGAGATCTGAGTTCCAAAGGTAGGTGAAGTAGGATTTCTCAAGACCAATGGGTGAAATAGCACCCTCCGATGAAAGAGTCCATCTCGCAAGCACTACGAAGGAAGGCAGGGAAGATCGAATCACTATCTCAGTGCAAGCAGACCTTCAAAGGACTTCGGCTAACCTGTGAATGAAAGCGAGAGGCACAGGCAGAAGTCAAGACCTCGTCGCAAACCTATCCTATTCGCATTCCCTTCCCAGTCCACTTCATTCAAGAAAGTTTGACCTAAGACCTTCAATCCAACCATCGGACAGAAGTCAGCTAGTGCACTTCGACAGCTAAGCTTAAGTTTAGGGATTCCGCTAGTTCGTATGCCTATATAGTCAGTTAGTTGCCCTCATTGCCATCAGTTCAATCTAGAAATAAGTCTCATTTCACCATTAGGGAGAATCCACTTTATCCATTTCAATCTCAGTCATCGAAGGAAAAAGGGCTAGCATCAGGGGAGATACCACTTTTGAAATGAAAGATCAACTCTTCGAAGGGAAAAGCTCAAGTGTGAAATTACAGCTTGGCATCGACTATGTCTCTCATCGGTTCTCCAGCATGCGAGTTCATTCAGTATCGAAGTCAGCTAGCCTTCATTCAATCAAGGCAAGTTCAATGGGATCTCCCTTGTCTCTCAGTCTCAGTTGCAATACTTGTACATGAAAGGCAGTGAAATACCATTAAATAGAAAGAGGATTTAATATCTCACTTCAATACCGATCCATCCTTCAATATCGAACTTATCCGAGCAGTTCTAATGCCATACCGATGGAATTCCTATCCAGTAGTAAACTTCGACAGCAATTATATGCACGATTGTCTAGATGGCCACATCTAAACTTGTACTTATATGCACGAAATAAGTCGGGTAGTGCCCGCGATGGACTTGCCTTTCCGGCTAAGTACTTGACTTCAAAGACAGCTAACTAGTTTCATTCAATAAAGAGGATTTGTACCAAAAGAACAGGCTTTCTACCCCTTCTAGCGAGTTATTAGCATCTGGGAGTTCTAGCGACTGACTTGCCCGCATCTCTTGCCTTAAATAATGCCTTCGCTTTACTTCAAGACGCTATTTACCAATAAGAATAGGAAAACTACTTTTTTAAAAATTGAAGAAGGAAAGAGAAGAGAAACAAATGAGGAAGAGAGCTTTGCTTTATTTGAGATTGGGATTGGCCGAAGCTAAATGCCGGAAAATATGGGAAATCTTTGATAGGAGGTGGACCGGCATGCTCTATATATACATGCTGCAGGGGCTTACCCGAACCTAGACTTTTGTGAAAAAGACTAAAGGATGACCCGGAGTCAGGGCCCCTATTCATGCTTGGTATGGCCCATGCAGCCTATTTTCCACACGATTGCGCTGCAGTTGACCAGAACTTAAAGGGAGATGGGAGCATTTTAATTCGATGAGGTTGTGCAAGCCAGAAATTTTGACATGCCCGCTTTCTCACTTTCATTGAGATCCATCTGCGAAAGGAAAGGTTTATGATGTTTTTGTAATTGTCTTGTACAGACGTATGGTGGGAGTTCTACTGCGGTCATGTTCCTGAGCTGCAGAGGTTTGCAAGACAGATGTTATTGTAGCAGCTCCAGTGCTGAACGTAACTAGAGCGTGTTTTCTGTTATACAGAGCAATAGATCGGGTTGGATCCACGTTGAATGACCAGGTCTTTTTCCATGTAAACACCTGTAGGCACGACAGAAGAAAGAAGTCAAAAAGCTTCGAGAAGCTATTCTATTGACCTTTCAGAGATAGATCCCAACTCAATAAGGGCCCATGAGTTTGTTCAACGAGAAGAACAGCGGATGAAGCACGATCCCCGCGGCCTCCTCCATCCCCAGTAGGGAGGCATGGACTTACAGACTCCTTGATACAGATGACACATTCATGGAGGACGACACATTAGGGGATTGGGATATAAGCACGGAGGGATCTAGAAATGTGAGTCTTCGAGTAGGAGATTCTAGTTCACAGCAAGATGCGGGCACTCCCGCAGGTCCCATAGCAAGAAGCGGTCAGGATGCAGAGACACAGAGTAAGGACCCCTATGCTGTACTTCTTTCCGAATGGTTGATATAATCATTTCCTACTTACTCTATTAGGGGTATACTCGATAGTTGTCTTTCCTTTCCTCTTTCTGTATCTCTTCTCCTGATCGGGTCAGATATGTGAGAACCTTATCAGTCCAATAGTAAACTCCTCAATCTCTGTCTTCTGGGCCTGAGCATGTTTTTCATAGTGGATGCTCCGCTTGGGTAGAAAGAGATGTTAGGTGGATAGCTATTGCTGGCCCAGGCAAGAGTTGCATGTGGTCGGTCGTCAGATGCCACCGGTTCATCATTCAGACAGATGCGCGATATGTGAGATAGAGTGCCCACCTTTATACAATCCATTTTTGCTTGCCTCTCACCAAAGTTCGTACTAAACTAAATGGGCAAAGCTCCGGCTAGGGAAAGAAAGCGACCTTACGCATCACTTTTATTTCTTCTGCTTCCCTATTTGTTATTTATATAAGAGCTCCTTGTAGCGAGAAAGGGAAGAGGGAGATCAAACAAAGACGAAGTCTAAAATAAGATTTGAAGACAACATCCTGTCACTACCATACCCTACATAGAGACCCACCCAGTTTATATTATAGGGTAGGCGGAAGCCCATAAAGCCCCATGTCCACGGTGCAACAATTGCCCATGTGCTCACGAATTGGATTTGAACCAATATCAAGCGACTTTCCTTTAGTCGATCGTGAGTGGTCCTCCTCATTCATTATAGTCCGCCTAGAATCCATAGCATTTCGTCGAAAAAGTTCCTGTCTTTTCACCTTAGTAGTCCTATGCATAGTAAGTACTATAGCCCGCTACTAATAGTCAAGGGAGAATGAGCTGCTGAATACCACATCAAGGTGACAGGATTCGAACCTCTGATCGACCTTCCAAGGCTTGAATCATCGGTTCGACAAAACACACAGGGAACGGTGACTAGTCTTTTTCTTTTTTAAGCCAAACCTTTCCATACGGCATTTCCCTTAGAATTCGCTTATATGGTTGACTACCCCGAATATCCGCCAATTTTAAGCATTTATCAATGCTTTTTTTTTGTCATAAAATTCTCCGTAGTACTCCTGGTGAAGGCAACCCTTCTCCAGTTATTACGTGATTCCAAAATGGATTGATCCGTATATCCTTCATCACGGAGAGCTGTTTCCAGCTTTTTCTCCAATTCAAATTGTTTCTTTAAGAGTTCTTGGTCAACGTGGGTTTCGAAGTCATTCGTTACCCGTCGCTGAAAGAAGCATTCCAACTCATTTCTTCGTTGCTCATCAGAGAGCAATGGGTTTTGGGAACTTTCCCCTGGATTTGAAGGCCCCTGCTGTGGCGATGGCATCTGAACCCCCTCGGGCCTATCCATCTCCTGCGGCGTCTCCATATTGCGGGATAGGGTAGGGAAATCTTTATTTTGATCCCCAGCTGCTATTGAGGGCGCAAAGAGCCCCAAATCATCTGAAGGACCCGGGGGTGTATTACCACTCGCCCCACCAAACATTCCGCCCGAGGAGTGAGGTAAGAACGGGGCAACCGCTCGTGATAAGTCATCCATAAGCAAATGACTAAGAGAGAAGCAAACCTTGAGAAGAAGAATTTGGAAGAAAAAAGAAAATAAGCAATACAAAACATTTATAGGAATTTTCTTGACAAGGGTGCACGAAGATAGATAGGGCCGAATTTGGAAATAAATAAAAAAATAAAAGGATAGAAGAAGCTGTTCTTCTTGATGATCTGAAGAAGAATTATAAGATTTTGTGTAAATAGTCATAATTAATATTATATTCTATTTTCGATTATTCCTCCTCTTCCTATTGATCAGATTTTTGTCTCGAAAGCCCGCGTAACTCAACTTATCAGCCAACTCCCCTGTTACGTACGACTGTATTTTTCCCGCTGAAGCTAGGTACGCAATGAAGAGATGAGTTCGGAGTAGCGGATTAAGGAAACTTCCAGTCTAGAACAGCGAAAACAGAGCGAATACCGATTCCTGTACCTGGTGAATGAACCTGACCTTCTTCAACAGTCCGAGAGGATCTTGGACAGAGGATGACCGGCTTCGCGAGACCTTTTCGGCCTACACATGGCTAAGCTCTATTGGGCGGAGGATCACCTTTCTTTACTAGAAGAGCAGGAAAGAAGACACTGACATACGTAATTAGAGAGGTAAACCAGGTTCTGAGACAGAAAGCCACTTGAAGATATGGATGTAGTCTTGTCCTTATATACTTTTTTATATAAAAAATTAGACGCGCATCCGTATTTCTTGCTGCGTTAGCGCAGGAGTTTTCTTGCTCGTTAGCGCTGTCAACTATCAAACTCATCCGCTTGTCAATTCTTGGTGTAATACTCACTCGTAAATGATTGGTGTAAGAATTTTTCACTAATCAGGTGTGATCAGTCTCATCCGTGTAAGAATTAGGAATTCCTCTTCCAACTCGTCCCAGAATGGGCGTTATGGCAAAGAACAAGAAGAATACAAAAGGAGAAATTTGTCCAATAGTAACAAAAGGTGCCTCCACAGGTTGACATCCGATCCAACCTAGTAGTAAGCAATCCGCCAAAAGCAACCAAAATATTCCTTGGTGAATCGGGCGAAAACTTGAACTACGTACATACATACTTTTAAAAAAAGGCAAAGCCAACAGACATATAAAAACTGGTGCTATTGCGGCTACACCTCCCGATTTGTCAGGTATACTACGAAGAATGGCATAGATCGGTAGGAAATACCATTCCGGCACAATATGAGGCGGGGTGGGCATCGGATTAGCAGGTATATAATTGTCGGGATGCCCCAAAACATTAGGAGCATAAAAAATCCAAATGGAAAAAAAGATAGCAAAAGCTACCCAACCTACTAAATCCTTTACATAAAAATAAGGGTAAGAAGCTATTTTATCCATCTCTGAATGTACACCCAATGGATTATTGGATCCATATTGATGCAATGCGGCCAGATGAAGAAGACTGGCGCCTACTAAAATAAAGGGGAGTAAATGATGAAGACTAAAAAAACGATTTAAGGTGGCATTGTCGACGGAGAACCCACCCCAAAGCCAAGTCACTATGGTATCTCCTACTACAGGTATGGCGCTAGCTAAGCTTGTAATTACTGTAGCTCCCCAAAAGCTCATCTGACCCCAAGGTAGTACATATCCTATAAAAGCTGTAACTATCATTAATAGGAAGATTATAACTCCGAGACACCAAACAAATTCCCTAGGACTGCTATAACTCGCATGATATAGACCACGAAAAATATGAAGGTGAACCACAATGAAAAACATACTTGCCCCATTAGCATGCATATAACGGAGCAACCAGCCCCCTTCAACATCTCTCATAATGTGTTCTACGCTGTTGAAAGCTAGATCCACATGAGGTGTGTAATGCATAGCTAAAAAAACGCCAGTCACTATCTGAATGACTAAACAAATACCAGCTAACGAACCGAACCCCCACCAATAACTAAGATTGCTCGGGGTTGGATAATCTATCAAATGCTGATTAAGTGTGGAGGATATAGGTTGCTTAAGAAGAGAGAGTCGTTGGCTCCTTATAGTCACTTTTTATTTTTAATTGTTTATCGTGACAACTCTTGTTCCCCCACCCCCTAGTCGTCCTCCTTTATCAATGCGATTACCCGCCTAAAGAAGGCGCTTTAATCTCCCTGCAAGACCAATTCTGAGCAGATAGTCACTGGGAGATTCGGATAGCGGGGGCCTACTATGTATTAATTTATAGTAAACTATATTCCACCTCCGAAGGATGGAGGGGGTATACAGCGAAAAAAGCGTCGAAGGGGTCGGGTCACCCTGGGTTACTGAAGAGTCGTCCGACTTCTCGGTGACCGAAGAGGTTTTTGCCGCTTTCTCTTCTCTCCAGCCCTCTCGGACTGATCATCTTGCTGCAACAAAGCAAGCTTAGGAATGAATTTCATGGAAATTGAGGTCTCTGTCCGCTTTCCAGATTTTTTTCCTCCTCGGTGAAAGAGGGAAAAAAAGGTGTGTGGAGAAAGAATTCTAAAAGGAGAGAAGATTTCGTCCACCAAGCGGGACAGAGTGCGACCCCTAAGCAATTGGGTCGCTCAGGGGGTCCATCTCATCTGAAAACTTTTCCTGTTCCATTAGCATAGCTAAGAATAGAATGAATCAGCCTCAGGAAAAGTAAGCCCCCATGCCTTGATTTCATTTGGCTTCGCTGCGCCCTGAATCAATCAAAAAGCTTATTGATTTGATTCATCCCATTTCATTTGGGCGAGAGGGAGGCTGTGAGTCACCTGGGCTACGCATTTTTCGGTTGGTTGATTCTCGAAATCACCTCTTGAAAAAAAGGCCTTCGGGTCCAGACCCACAAATGAATAGGAAGCGAGGCGAGGGTCTTTCATTAAAGGGGGGTGGGCTTTGTTCTGGGGGGGCCGCCTTGCGCAGCTTTAGAAAGGAGAGAATGACTTTCTTAAATTCTCTCCAACCTTTTCTATCTATCTTTAGAAGTAGGGCGAGAGAAAGTCGTATGATATTTGCGTTGGTTTTTCCAACGAAACTAAGCACTTTTTTCTTTCTCATTCGGAAGGCTCAGTCCCACACCCTGACTTCAATGATGGGAACAACCTCCGCACTCCGGCGCTCCAATGAACAACAGTTCTCCACCTTACTCTATTTATAATAGTGGTCGATCCCTCGGGAGTTACATTCATAACTTAATGTAATGTTATGTTCACGCGGTGATATTCTATCTTTCCAAGAGTACTACCCTTTTTACTAAACAACAACAAAGAAACTATTTATAAATAACCAAGGAAGACGCTTCGCGTCACATTACTCACGCACAATGGCTTCTTAAATACTATATTAATAGCGTCTTCCGCGTTAGCATTAACTAACTATATAAGGCTAGCAACGAATAGACCAAGAGGCGTTGCTAACGCGCAACGTTATCTAAATCGACCAAGAGGCGTTGCGCTTAGACTATTCGTTGCTTTCGCGTCAGCCCTTGCTTGTGGAGTTGCTTGTTTTGTTGTTGTTAAGTTCAACAAATGTCTAGGGGGCATACTTGACAGGAGATAGACACAGGCGGTAGAGAGGTCCCCCACTTCGATTTCCGCCCCGTTAGCATCTACGATCCGAGATAAGGGATTACTCCATTAGGTCTTTTCGGTCCGGAGCCGGCCGGTAATGGACCTACTTACCTTGCTTGTAGACCTGCTGCGGAGCTAACCCTTGTTCTATTGGTTTGGTGGTGCTACCAAGACGATTTCTTTATGCCCATCAAAGGACCTCGAGATGCTAATCCACGAAAAATGATACGAGAAATTAGAAAGAACTCATATACGGAACGAGGGCGACCCGTGAAAATACATCGGTTTCTTACTCGTGCAAAGGAACTCTTTCTTGGCAACTTGGACAACTTATAACGATGTTTGTCCCGCATATCACTAGGAAGATAGGGATCTTTACAAATTTATAAAGCTTTCGTATTCATATTGAGCCGCGAGCAATCTACGTTTGTGATCTCGTATATTTTGCTTCTCCGACATCTTACTGAGTTTCCCCCTCATCTTTTTGCAAAAAGCCGCTCCACGGTGGTAAAGTCTCATCTTGTGTGTTGGCCGAAGTGACAATAGTCACATTGAACCCTCGAATATGTTCGAAGATCTCGAAATGATCTTCCAGTTCCGGGGAGAATTCGCAAAACTCCGTTTCCATCGAGAATTTAATGGAGTTTTCCCGTATTTCGACCGGAGAATCTAACAGAGACATTACTGTGGAGATTCTGACCAAAAAAGAATACATTCCATGCCCTCGGAGAGTGCTTTGTCGTGCTAGGTCACTTACATATCCTTTTTTTTCTTTATTTGACATAAAGAATGGATTGGATCGAAACGACTTTCCTGTCGAAGCCCTTTGTGTCTGTATTAATTTCTGACCGCACGGAATCTCCATAGCCAATTTTCCATTTTTGATAGAAGGTGCTGCCTTTGGTACTACTCTTATTTTACACGATCCAGGAACTTCCATAACGTTGGCGTGATTCGGTTTGAGCAACGGATCCTGACGTGATACATCTTCGTAATGAAAATTGAGTGGAAACATGAGTTTAGTTTGCCAGTATCTATAGAATAAGCACTGTGAACTATCTGCTTCAAAAAGATAGTTGGTTGAATGAAATCGATCGGAATACGAATGAGATCAAAAAGGCCATGAAAATATTAAACAAGCAACTCCACAAGCAAGGGCTTCCGGCAAAGCACCAGGGGGTAGCTCCCGCACCCGTTCCTGTACACATACACATGTCGGCGTAGGTAGCTGTGTCACGCTAAGTAACTGATAGATTCTCTCTCAATTTAATTACCTCCCCTATGGTGTCTCTTTTGCAAAGAGGTTTGTTTTCGGGGCTTCATTGATTAGTACTTGGGATCTTAGTTCTACATGATGCCGGAATTGGATCTACTATTAAGGATTGTTAAAGGACAACTGGCGCAAGTCCGCAAGGATGATTAAAGAAGCTTTCGTGAGTGGTTATGCCGGATCTCTCAGCCCGTTCATAGAGGAATCCTTTTCCGAATCTTTCACCATTGTGACCCCCCGGATTCCCACTTCCATAGTTACAGGCATAGTATGAAGTACTGCCCGGTTCTCTTCTACCCTATCCACACCGCCCATCTAT